CAAGAAGAGGAACGCCATTTGCAGCTCAAACCGCAGCAGGAAATGCTATACGAACGGGAGTAGATCAGGGTATGCAACGAGCAGAAGTCATGATAAAGGGTCCTGGTCTCGGACGAGATGCTGCATTAAGAGCTATTCGAAGAAGTGGTATACTATTAAGCTTTGTTCGAGATGTAACCCCTATGCCACATAATGGCTGCAGGCCTCCTAAAAAAAGGCGTGTGTAAATATTGAAGAGATTTCAAGAGATTTCAAGAGAAATAAATAATTCAATAATTTCAATATTATTATGGTTCGAGAGAAAGTAACAATATCTACTCGGACACTGCAGTGGAAATGCGTTGAATCAAGAACTGACAATAAGCGTCTTTTTTATGGACGCTTTATTTTGTCGCCACTTATGAAAGGCCAAGCCGACACAATAGGCATTGCGTCACGAAGAGCTCTGCTTGGAGAAATCGAAGGAACATGTATCACACGTGCAAAATCTGAGAAAATACCACACGAATTTTCTACTATAGCAGGTATTCAAGAATCAATACATGAAATTTTAATGAATTTGAAAGAAATTGTATTGAGAAGCAATTTGTATGGAACTTGTGACGCGTCTATTTGTGTCAAGGGTCCTGGATATGTAACTGCTCAAGACATCATTTTACCGCCCTTTGTGGAAATTATTGATAATACACAGCATATTGCTAGCCTAACAGAACCGATTGATTTGTGTATTGGATTACAAATCGAGAGAAATCGCGGCTATCATATAAAACCGATAAATAACTTTCAAGAGGGAGGTTTTGCTATAGATGCTGTATTTATGCCTGTTCAAAATGCGAATCATAGCGTTCATTCTTATGGAACTGGGAATGAAAAGCAAGAGATGCTTTTTCTCGAAATATGGACAAATGGAAGTTTAACTCCTAAAGAAGCACTTCATGAAGCCTCCCGGAATTTGATTGATTTATTTATTCCTTTTCTACACGCAAAAGAAGAAAACTTCCATTTAGAAAAAAATCAACACAAGGCTATTTTACCCCTTTTTACTTTTTATGATAGATTGACCAAATTAAGAAAAAATCAAAACGAAATAGCATTGAAATACGTTTTTATTGACCAATCAGAATTGACTCCAAAGATCTATAATTGCCTCAAAAGATCTAATATACATACATTATCGGACCTTTTGAATAAGAGTCAAGAGGATCTTATGAAAATTGAACATTTTCACATAGACGAGGTAAAACATATATTGGATGTTCTAGAAATAGAAAAACATTTCGCAATTTAACTTTTTTACCAAATTTACCAAAGAATAAAATAGAAATCCGATAGATGTTATCTAGGGAGAATTCACTTTGAAGCGACTATTCCCTAGATATACATACACGTCATGATATTTTTTTTTTTACAATTGAATCAATTTAAAAAAGACCTAAAGTTAGGGATTTATCAATAGGCAATGTTGCTCCAATACCTAACCAAAGGGCTACTGCAGTACCAATCAAAAAGACGGTTGTCGCAACTGGACGACGAAATGGATTTTGAAATTTATTAACATTCTCCAAAAAGGGTACTGTTAATAATCCTGCAGGTACTGAAACCATTAAAAGAACACCCAATAACTTATTGGGTACTGTACGAAGTATTTGAAATACAGGAAAGAAATACCATTCGGGCAATATTTCCAAAGGGGTTGCAAATGGATCCGCAGGTTCACCAATCATTGATGGTTCTAGAACCGCTAATCCTACATTACACGCAATAGTACCTAGAATTACTACCGGAAAAATATATAAAAGATCATTTGGCCATGCGGGTTCTCCGTAATAATTATGACCCATTCCCTTAGCCAATTTAGCCCTTAATACAGGATCATTCAAGTCAGGTTTTTTTGTTATTGGGATAGGTGAATTCTTATAAATCCATCCTCCGAAGGAACCGGACATGATAATTTTTCATCATACGGCTCGAGCAAGAATCAAACGAATCAAACAGATCCATATAAAAAATCTTGTATGTATAGATCTTATAAAATCTATATATATATATGTTAGCCGTGGCTAAACATATATGAATGATTTTATGTACTAAAAAATTGATAAAAAATTGACTGGATTCCTTTTTCCAGAGTTGGCAATTAATTAGCCATTGCAAGGAATTCATTCTTGCAGGTAAATGCTCAATACCCAAGTAGGCCTAAAGGGTGATCATGATCAAGTGCTTTTTGGGTCGTCTCAGACCTTTCAATTTCAATTGGCCTTTATCTCTAAAAAATATCGAGACTTTTTACATACAAAGGATTTACTTGTTACTAATATAGTTTAGCCTATGTCATTCTTTAGATCCCTTATTTCACTTCACTCCGATAGTATCATAAATCGGATCAATGCAGAGGAAATGACTGCATTTCCATACTATAAAAGTATTAAAAAAGTATTAAGCAATTAAATAACCGAAAGAAATAAAAAAAAAAATAAAACATATAAATAAAATAGGTAAAATAGAATATAGATTCTACCATATTCCTTATTCTACTTCTACTGGGTTTTACGGAGCCCGTTCGTGTACAACATGATTGGATCTGATCATAGAAAAGATTCTCTTCAAGTGAACCAGCCTATCCTCTGTATGGGGCTTACGCAGTGGTTGGAACAAAGACACATTTGGTTATTAATTTCAATGTGGCGGATAAAGGTATATATCTGCGCGGCCAAATCAATAGTTCAAGTCACACACTCCCATAATCCATTTTTCTCGTAGAAGAATTCGCTTCAACTATTCATGTAAAATAAAAAACCTTTTTTTGAAGTTGAAGGGAAATATCCAAATACATGTCTTATTCTTTTTCTTTTCAATAATCCATATTTGTAGCAATGAAATACTATTCTTCCTCCCCCAAGCGATCAATGGTTGATTAAAAATATTTATAATCTATATTCTCTATACTATAAAATACTATAAAGGGCCTGAAATCCCTTGCTTACGTATCATTGGAAAGTGCATTAACATAAATACGGCAGTAAGAAGAGGTAATACAAAAGTGTGTAAACTATAAAAACGAGTCAAAGTGGATTGTCCTACACTAGCACTTCCACGTAATAACTCTACCACAGGCGATCCTATTACAGGAATAGCTTCCGGCACGCCTGTTACAATTTTTACTGCCCAATAACCGATTTGGTCCCAAGGTAAGGAATAACCAGTTACGCCAAAAGATGCGGTCAATACAGCAAGAACCACACCAGTAACCCAAGTCAATTCGCGAGGTTTTTTAAAGCCACCAGTGAGATACACACGAAATACGTGCAGGATCATCATTAAAACCATCATACTTGCCGACCATCGATGAACTGATCGGATTAACCAACCAAAGTTAGCCTCAGTCATTATGTATTGAACCGAAGCAAAAGCCTCAGTAACGGTAGGACGGTAGTAAAAAGTCATAGCAAATCCCGTAGCTACTTGTACTAAAAAACAAGTAAGTGTAATTCCTCCTAAACAATAAAATATGTTGACATGGGGAGGAACATATTTACTAGTTATATCATCTGCAATCGCCTGAATCTCGAGACGTTCTTCGAACCAATCATAGACTTTATTGAGATAGGTAAACCAGAAGGACTCCCCCCCGAGAACCGTATATGAGAATTTCATCTCGTACGGCTCAAACAAAACCACCCCAATACTAGTTGAAACGGATATGTGTAATAGAATAGAAACGTCCCAATCCTATGATTCAACAGTTTTCTCTGAAGATGCCAATACGAAAAAAGAAAAATCCGAAAACTCTTCTCTTCTTTGTGGTTATAATGCCAAAATATCAAGTCGGCTCATTCATCTCTTGGTGTTGATTGTTACAGGCCTCGTGAATCTTCTATTTCCCCATTTTTTTGTATTTTTTTGTATGTAATGCAACCTTACTGTCGTTTTCGTTATTATTGATAGGAATTTTCTTGTTAAGATCCTATAAATCGATTGAAACCGCAGATTCATATTAGAACCGCGATGATTTAATAAAAACTTCAAACTAAATCCAAAGATTCCCCGAGTAAGAACCATTGTATCATCACTTAATTCACTGAATAAATATAATGAGTAAAAATTCAAAGAAGGGTTTGTCCTTTGATCAAACATAGATAAAGAGGAAGAAAAATCTTTCAATTTATACCTTCTATCTAATTCTTTGAAATTTTTTGAAATCCGGTCACGGGATCTGAATATTAAGTATGAATCATAGTTCTAATACTGCATAATCTATTTCACTGCATAATCTATTTCATATATTCCGTGCTCCAGATATTAAAAAAATACCTGACGGGGTAAAAAATCATCTCTATCAAGACGACAGGCCCACTCTCTGTACTATCAATAGGATCAATTATAACAAGCCGCACACTCATAATTCCAGAAATACAGAAAGAAAGAAATTTCACGATCGAACTACCAAAATAGAATAAAAAATCCGAGACCAAAATGCTTCGTTTTGTATTGAAAAACTAGGACTTAGCGGTTCTTGTAAATCTAATTCATTGAGATTCCGTCTAGTAAAACGGAAGAATTATAAATCTCCAAAATAATAGATAGGAATACCGCAAATAGAGCCATTGCGACACCCATCAAAGGGGTAGTTCCCCATCCAGGAGCTACTTTACCATATTCTGAATTCAATGGTTTCAATAAATCCCCTACAACAGTTCGCCTTGGACCAGATCTGGAACTACCCTCCACGCTTTGTGTAGCCATAAATCCTATTTGTATTAATTGAGATTTGTTGACTTTGTATACCATTCCGTTGTAAATAAATAATCTTATCATAGATCCATCGCGGTCTTGAAATTATATAATAATGGAAACAGCAACCCTAGTCGCCATCTTTATATCTGGTTTACTTGTAAGTTTTACTGGGTATGCCTTATATACTGCTTTTGGGCAACCCTCTCAACAACTAAGAGATCCATTCGAAGAACATGGGGACTAGTTGAAGTAAAGAGCCTCCCAATTTTGGGAGGCTCTTTACTTCAATTAAGATAACGAAAAGTCATTTTATCTTTTTAGTTGGAACTTTAGGTGGTTCTCGAAAAAAGATAGCGAAAAAAATGATTCCTAAAGTTGAGACTAAAAGGAATGTATAAACCAATGCTTCCATAAATTCAATCGTGGTTTACAATTATAGCTTCCATACCTATTTATTGTTATTGGGGGTCGTCTCCCGGATAAAAAAAGAACAAGATTCAAAGAAACGACGGCAATTCAAATTCAGATATCTTCAGTACCCTATAGTCAAATTTCAAAAATAAAATAGAATAGAGGTGAAAAGTAAGAGATATCAAATATTGTATCAGACTGCCTGTCTTCTTGTAGTTGGATCTCCAATTTTTTGGAATGCTCCAAATTCCACTTGAACGTCTAAATCCGGATCAATACCAGCAAAAACGTCTCTGAACAAAGTTCGAGCACCATGCCAAATGTGTCCGAAGAAAAAGAGCAGAGCAAACGAAGCATGTCCAAAAGTAAACCAACCCCTTGGACTGCTACGAAAAACGCCATCGGATTTCAAAGTAGCACGATCTAATTCAAAAATTTCGCCCAATTGAGCGCGTCTAGCATATTTTTTCACAGCAGCGGGATCACTATAACTGACTCCATTTAGTTCGCCGCCATAGAACTCAACGGTTACACCTACTTGTTCGACACTATACTTTGACTCTGCCCTTCGAAAAGGAACATCAGCTCTAACAATTCCATCTCCGTCTACCAAAACAACCGGAAATGTTTCAAAAAAAGTAGGCATACGACGTACAAAAAGTTCACGCCCTTCTTTATCTCGAAAGATAGGATGCCCTAACCACCCAACAGCTATTCCATCTCCGTTGTCCATTGAGCCCGCTCTGAACAATCCACCTTTTGCCGGATTATTGCCGATATAATCATAAAAAGCTAATTTTTCGGGAATTTTAGACCAAGCTTCGGATAAACTTTGATTTTCGGCCAGCCCAGCACTAACTCTTCGATATATTTCTTGCTGGAAGTATCCTTGATCCCATTGATAACGAGTGGGACCGAATAATTCAATCGGAGTAGTTGCTGAACCATACCACATAGTTCCAGCAACAACAAAAGCTGCAAAAAAGACAGCAGCGATACTACTGGAAAGGACAGTTTCAATATTTCCCATACGTAATCCTTTGTATAAACGTTGAGGCGGACGCACACTAAGATGGAATAGGCCCGCTAATATACCCAACGTGCCCGCTGCAATATGATGAGAGGCTATTCCTCCCGGAACAAAAGGATCAAAACCTTCCACACCCCATGCTGGACTTACAGGTTGTACCTTTCCAGTTAGGCCATAAGGATCGGACACCCATATTCCAGGACCATACAACCCGGTTACATGAAAAGCGCCAAACCCAAAGCAAGCCACCCCTGAGAGAAATAAATGAATTCCAAAGATCTTGGGCAAATCCAAAGAAGGTTTTCCTGTACGTTCATCGCAAAATATTTCTAGATCCCAATATACCCAATGCCAAATAGCTGCCAAGAAGCACAAGCCAGAAAACACAATATGTGCCCCAGCCACGCCTTCATAACTCCAAATACCTGGATTCGTTATAGTTCCTCCGGTGATACTCCAGCCACCCCATGAGTTGGTTATTCCTAAACGAGTCATGAAGGGTATAACGAACATACCTTGTCTCCACATTGGATCGAGAACGGGGTCAGAGGGATCAAAAACTGCTAATTCATAAAGAGCCATCGAACCGGCCCAACCAGCAACTAAAGCTGTATGCATTATATGGACAGACAGCAAACGACCGGGATCATTTAATACGACGGTATGAACACGATACCAAGGCAAACCCATGGAAATACCCCTTTATTAACGAAAAATAGACACTATGTAACTTTATTGCACTGGAAAAACTATGTTATGGATCTCCCTTTTTATTTTTAAGTGGATTATCTCGGAGAAAGAATTAATATTTTTTTTCTATTCTTTTTTTTTTAGTAATAATGTAACAATTCCGTTTGTAGAAACAAAGAAAAGAGAACCAGATCTATTTTATATCTGATAAGTACCAATACGCAATGGGGGGTTGACTCCGTTTTATATGAGCGAGTGCATAGAGAGTTTTTCATCATTCTTGGACTCTATTCGTTTTGTCTCCCTTTATTATTAATTATTATTATTATTTTTTTATAAATATATTTTATAAATATAAACTTATCGAATCCATGCATAAAATATTCTAAAGGTTGTCTCCCTTTATTATTAATTATTATTATTATTTTTTTATAAATATATTTTATAAATATAAACTTATCGAATCCATGCATAAAATATTCTAAAGGTTATTATATTATTAAGACAATAAATTCATTGTTACGTTTTCACATCAAAGTGAAATAGAGTACTTAATTTTTTTCTTTCATTTAATGCCTATTGGTGTTCCAAAAGTTCCTTTTCGAAATCCTGGTGAAGACGATTCCATTTGGATTGACGTATAGTGCGACTTGTCAGATATATTGGGTCATACGGGATTCCCCCGTTCTCTCCCCCGATTGAGATATCCTCTGTTTCGCCCAAGAAAGATTGATTAAATCATCCAAAATTTGGAGCGTGAAGTGCAATGAAATCCAATTAGATCTATACTTTTGAGGTACTCAGATTAATATTTTATCAATTAGAATAATTTATGGTTGGCTTGTTTGGACCAAAAAAATGAAGTATCCAGGCTCCGTTTAGAAGAACCCAATTGGTAATATATCCATTATGATTACTACTTGTATCATATTCTATTTATGAAATAGGGAGAATTTCAAACTGCTAATCAGACTCAATCAAATAATAATAAGACTCAATCAAATAATAATAATATAATAACGAATATGTCAAATATTTGACAGAAGGTGTGAAATGAATAAAAAAAAAAAGAAAAAAAAAACGCGGTATTGGGGCATTTGATCTATATGTGCAAATAAAAATCGGGCAAATCCTTACTCGGAGTAGAGCACAAACCTAAAAGAATTGAAGAAGCCCATTCGAGAACAAGAGAATGCCATCGTGATTTGAATTGAATCTCGATGAAAAAATACATCAATGAGAAGTTTGTTTGATAAGTTTAATAATTTTTTTATAGGGTTAAGAAGTTTGTTTGATAAGTTTAATAATTTTTTTATAGGGTTAAAACTTATCTTTCTTGAAAACTGGAAGAAAAGCCCTTTCATTAGAAAAAAAAAAAGAGTTAAGTTAAAAAGTACTCACTATCAAAAAAGGAAGGTTCGAATCTACACATTGATTCTTTATTTTATTTTCGCGATTTTTGTTGAACTGTATGCATCAAAAGGTGCACGTACGGTTCCTAGAGGATAGAATTTTATCCTAATCAACCGACTTTATCGAGAAAGATTACTTTTTTTAGGTCAAGATGTTGATAGCGAGATCTCGAATCAACTTATTGGTCTTATGGTATATCTTAGTATCGAGAGCGAGACCAAAGATTTGTATTTGTTTATAAACTCTCCCGGCGGATGGGTAATACCCGGAATAGCTATTTATGATACTATGCAATTTGTGCGACCAGATGTACAAACAGTGTGCATGGGATTAGCTGCTTCAATGGGATCTTTTATCCTAGTCGGAGGAAAAATTACCAAACGTTTAGCATTCCCGCATGCTTGGCGCCAATGGGTTTTTATTTGAAAGAAAAAAGAAAACTATGCCTTCGCCATATGAAATATTGAAATATAAATATTAAGTAATAATAGCATGGCATTTCGAATTCGATATAGATATAAGAATTTTTTTTAAACATTAGATTATGTATCGAAAGAGTAGTATGAGAAATTAAGGGTATTTCTGATTTTATTCTATCAGGGGGCCTATTTTTTTTTTTATTTAAGCATCACAAACTTTTTTGTTTTCGCACCGAAGGGCTCTTAACATTATTTATGTTATAAAAATAACAGAGTCCAAAAAAGGGTTGTATTTTTGAAATAAAAAAAACTTTGGGATTGCTAAATCACTGATGAAATAAAGCAACGGGACCACCATAGTATTTTGTTTTGTTTTTTTTTTTTAACTTTTCCAAAGACAAGGAAAGGGTGGTTTTTGGATCATTTATTGATTTAAGCCAAATAAACTCTATATTTTTCTTCAATAAAAGGTAGGTAAAAGTGAATTCCATTCTGGAGCCGTATGCAATGCACAAACAATGCCTGTACGGTTGTTCAATTCTATCTTTTTTTTTTTTTCTTATTATTCTTTATCTCGTCTCATCACCTTATTATGCGAGATAGAATAGCCATTTTTTTCTTATATCATCAGGGTAATGATTCATCAACCTATTGCTGGTTTTTATGAGGCACAAATAGGAGAATTTGTCCTGGAAGCAGAAGAACTACTGAAACTGCGCGAAATCCTTACAAGGATTTATGCGCAAAGAACGGGAAAACCCTTATGGGTTGTATCCGAAGACATGGAAAGAGATGTTTTTATGTCAGCAGCAGAAGCCCAAGCTCATGGAATTGTTGATCTTGTAGCAGTTGCATAAGAAATAACAGAAATTTCACGTAAATCGCGATTGGAGATTTTTTTCTTACTGTACTTTCAATTACTTTCAATTTGAATTTAATATTCTATTAATTTTTTAATAATCGAATAAAATAAATATTAATATAGAAAAAATTCATAATCATCCGGTTAGTAATATAGAAAAAATTCATAATCATCCGGTTAGGATCGATCTAAACCAGCCCATTATGCATACGATTCAACATGCCAACTATTAAACAACTTATTAGAAATACAAGACAGCCGATCAGAAATATCACCAAATCCCCCGCTCTTGGGGGATGCCCTCAGCGCCGAGGAACATGTACTAGGGTGTATGTGCGACTTGTTCAGATCGTGAACTTGGACAAAAGAAAACTTTTCCACTATCTATGATCAGTACGGATGAATAAGATAGAATGAAAAATCCCCTTCATTATCTAAATTATCTAAAAAAAAAGATCTATCATATTCGTCTATTGTGTATCAAATTTATGGTTTCATTGGTGTAAATCCCATCACCTCAATTTTCAATTTAAAACTAAAACGAGAAAGAATTTCCCATAGGTAGTAAATCATTATCCGTTAAGCAGGAGAAATTTTATTTAAATCAAAAGGACAAAAATTATATCTCTACTCTTGCAAGAACAGACTAACAGGGTCAACTAATTAACTAATCCTCATAATTAAATACCGTTACTGTATAGATAGATCTCCTTGTGAAAGACCTATTACTGGATAATTCATAGGTAGAGCCAAAAAGTGTAAACTGTACACGTTAACAATAGCATTGATTAAATGATTAAAAAAGTGTAAACTGTACACGTTAACAATAGCATTGATTAAATGATTAAATAAAGGAGGGGCTCCGGTGTATAGAGAAGACCTCACCCGTTTAAGATTTAAGAAATAACCATAGAAACGATGGAACCCACTATTTATTTCTCTATTTCTATATTTAATTTATCTATTTCTCTATTTTAATTTACTATACTTTTTTTTTTATTTTATTTTTGTTTGATACCTAGTATCAATACAGTTTCTTATTTCGGGGTAAAATACCTCGAAAAAAAAGAAAAATCGTGGTTGGGAAGGTTATAGTAGCAAAAGCCGTTGGAATTATTATTTTATACATTGGAAAAATCCGTTTTGTTATTATAGAAAGGGGAAAAGAATAACTGAAAGAAAGGAAATCAATTAGTTATTTATCAAAGTTTCGCTTATTTTATTCAATGACCAGAATTAGACGAGGATATATAGCTCGGAGGCGTAGAACAAAAATTCGTTTATTCGCATCAAGCTTTCGCGGGGCTCATTCAAGACTTACTCGAACTATTATTCAACAAAAAATAAGAGCTTTGGGTTCGGCCCATCAGGATAGGGGTAGGCAAAAAAGAAATTTTCGCCGTTTGTGGGTCATTCGGATAAATGCAGTAATTCGCGGGAATAAGGTATCCTATAGTTATAGTAGATTAATAAATAATCTGTACAAGAGACAGTTGCTTCTAAATCGTAAAATACTTGCACAAATTGCTATATTAAATAGGAATTGCCTTTATATGATTTCCAATGACATTATAAAATAAGGAAATTGGAAGAAATCCATGAAATCTTTTACATGGAATTCCCTGAAGAATGAATTCCGGGAGGGTAGAATAGAAATTAGTAGGATAAAATATGATATGATCATAATATCATCAAGTAAGATATGATCATAATATCATCAAGTAAATTAGTCAAACTGAGCAAAAACGTTCAATAAAAAAAATTTCTTCTTCCCCAATTCGTTTTTTTCTTACGACACGACACTCAAATTTGGATTTTCGGATTTTTTGAACAAAACATTAATCTAGGTTTATTGACTTTTCATTAATCTAGGTTTATTGACTTTTGATTCAATTGAGGAATAAGCAGCCCTCTTTTTTCTGGTTCTAAGATCAGTAGTTATAGTGACCAATTCGCTTTTTTTCAAATTGTTTTTCATTATTAAGAAAAGGTAACGAAGATAAAATACGAGCTTGTTTTATAGCAATAGTAACTAATCTTTGTTGTTTTAAACTCAATCTATTCACCCGTCTAGATAATATTTTTCCTTGTTCACTAATAAATCGACTAATTAAACTCATGTTTCTATAATCAATTCGATCCCCCGGTCCAATCGGGGGCAAACGCCTACGAAAAGATCGCTTGGACTTAAGAAAAAGCCGTTTGGATTTATCCATGGTTTGTTTATTCTTTATTTCGAAAATCCTATTCCGTTCAACCTATTTCGTTCAATTGGATCAAAAATGATTTAGAATTAAGAAATAGGATTTTGCTTGTTTATTTTGTATTTAATTATTATATTATATATTAATTATTATATATTAATTTAATTAATATATTTCAATATTTAATATATATTAACAATATATTAACATAACATATTCTATATTTGTATTAATATGTCATTTATGTCATTTTTCATGTACTTGTAAAGGTAACACGTAGGCGATCGGCTCCATCTATTTCTTTATCTCTCCGTGAATTGTATGTTTGTAACAATAGGGACAGAATTTTCTCAATTCCAACCGACTAGGCGTATTATGTCGATTCTTTTGAGTAATATATCTGGAAATGCCTGTTAATTTCTTATTAACACTGTTTCGAACACAACCAGTACATTCTAAAATAACCCTTACTCGGATATCTTTACCCTTGGCCATGAACCTCCGTGGGGGTTTTTATTCACTCAACTCTTCCATTTTCCGATCCGAAGTGAAGAGGAAAGGAACGAAAAAAAATCGAAGTTGCTAACTCGAAATCCAATTTTGAAAGATTTCATTGCAACTAATATACTAATAGTAAGTAATACAAAGATTCTAAATTATATTTAGATTATAAGTTTAAATTAGAATCACAGTACAATATTTCATTTAAGCATCTTGTATAATACTGTTGCACTAATCAAATTTATACCTCCCTTCTCTTAATTTAATTGAAGGTAACTTACTTTACTTGAAGCTGGGGCCCCGAATTCCAAGTTTTGCTGCGATTGAATCCGCTTTTATTCTTTTTTTTTTTTTATTTTCTAACTTATTCTAATTAAATAAAAAAAAAAAGAGGAGGGGGTAGTAGGCACAGATATTTAATTGGATCTCTAATCTTCTTCACCCCCCGCGCGTTGATAACTAAAATGAAAAAAAAGGGAATGTCAGCGCATCCGGGAAAAAACGATTGATCTCGATCAATAGACCTGCTAAAGACGCAAACCATAGAGTACTTATTACCGGCGCCACAGATAGATATGTTTTTAGATCTCGCATTTAAAATCCTCCTTCGTTGTATTCTTTATTTTTTTGTAATAAATAATGTTTATTTTTTTTAATATATAATGATTATACAGATATAATCAGACGTATATGTAGTTAAAGGACGCTTGCATTTGTTTTGTAATTTGTTTTGTAAGCGGAATCCCTAATTCAAACTAAAATGTACAACAATTTGAATTTGCTAGATAAGATTTTCCTTTTCTTACAAAAAAGAAAATATGTCCCTTTTCCTGCGTATTCGCGAAATTTACGTAAGATTATTATTACGTAATTACGTAAGTTTACCATTATATTAATATTAAGATATAATATATTAAGATATAATAAGCGATATTATCATTATTATCATATACATTATTATCATATAATATATGAATATAATATGAATATAATATATGATATGAGATCAAAAAGAAAAAATGGCAATGTATATCAATGGAGAAAATGAAATAAGTATGTGGAAAACAAAATGGGTATTCTTTACAATAACATTGTAAACCGAATTGAAAGGGATGTAGCGCAGCTTGGTAGCGCGTTTGTTTTGGGTACAAAATGTCACGGGTTCAAATCCTGTCATCCCTACCTATTACTTCGTCTCTGAGTAATAACGAGGGATCAATTGAGATCAATTAAACTTGGCCATACCTAACCTTTCGTTTTTATCATATTATATATGATAGTATAGGCATTCAAGATATATTGGAGTAAGTTAAAAAAAGAATCTTTTTACTTACAGTCTGCTTTTTTTTGTGATTGGGATAAGAAAGCGCTCTTAGTTCAGTTCGGTAGAACGTAGGTCTCCAAAACCTAATGCCGTAGGTTCAAATCCTACAGAGCGTGATTCTGTTCTTGTTTTGTTAGGTTCAAATTTATACGGAAAAAATAAAAAAGCAATCTGAATTTGACCTCCTGCGGATTCAAGAAAGGAGGAGGTCAAAAAAACAAGGCGTTAATTAATTAAAGATCCAACTGATCACCACGTCTGTATTGTAAATATGCAGTTACGAATAATCCGGCCAAAGTAATAGGAATTAGACCTAAGACAATTCCAAATAGAAAAACTTCAATCATTTCAATTTATTTGAAAAATGAAAAAGGGGAAAAAGAGAAGGTAATATCTATCCTTAAATATTAATACATATCGCCCATAAATCTCAATAAGCAAGAATTGGAAATTAACACAGTTAAAGAATAGACGGAATACTGTAAAAAAATTTTCTTTTCTTTTTATAAATTGTTCATTCAATTTATTTCAAATAAGTCGTATCTTGCTCAGACCAATAAATAGAACTGAGGTTATAGTTAAAGCCACTAGTAGAAACCCGAAATAACTAGTTATAGTAGGCATAAAGGAGCTAAATAAACTTTTTTATACATATACTTGTAAAGCAAAAGCACTTTCCTAAGTTCAATTGGGAATTTTTTATTTCTTTTTATTTATCAATCATTATCATTATAGATTATACACAGCACTAATAAAATAGAGCAATTGGGAATTTTTTATTTCTTTTTATTTATCAATCATTATCATTATAGATTATACACAGCACTAATAAAATAGAGCGATATGGGTAAAAAAAAGAAATCAATTTATCATCTATGACATCCGCTTATATTCTCTTAATTCCGAATTGAGAGATTCCTTAGACAACTCTTGAGAAATAAAATAATTAACTAATATTAAATAATTAATATTATAATTAATTAATATTATATAATTAATATTATAATTAATATTAAATAGTTAATATTAAATAGAATAAATAATTATAAATAGAATAAATAATTAAATAATTAATATTAAATAGAATAAATATTAAAATAGAATAAATATTAAATAATTATTAATATTAAATAAAAATAATTATTTAACTTTTATTATAATAATTTATTTATTTATTTATTTATTTTTATTTATTATTATTATTATTATTATTATTATTATTATTATTATTAATTTTAACATTATTATTATAATGTTTTTTTTATTTTTTTATTTTTTGTTTTATTATTATTATTATTATTATTATATTTTAATAATATTTTTAATAATATTAATATTTTAATAATAATTAATAATAATATAATAATGTTAATAAAATAATATTAATAAGAAGAAAAAAGTATTGCACGATC